TGGATTCCGGGGGCCCTTCAAAAGAATTAATGTAGGAAGAATCGTACGGGCATAATATCATAATATACCATATAAATACCATATCATATATTCTCTAAATAGAATAATATTAGATAATATCTAATACTAAATAGAATAATAAAAGAAAAATATTTAATAGAGGGGATTAAATAGAAGAATCTAATACTAATCTAATACTACTAATATATCTAATATATCTAATAATATATCTAAGAAATAATACTAATAAAGAATATATAGATATAGATAAACTAGAGCAAGTCAAGTTTTTTTGAAGCTTTCGCAAAACGATCACAATTGATACAAGTAGATTTTTCAGTAAAGTACTAAATTAGTAATATTCCTAGCTCTAAAGCCCACTCCTTCCCCATACTACAAGTGAAAGAGAAAATGTAAACACTACCATTAAAGCAGCCCAAGCGAGACTTACTATATCCATGTGAATGATGTCCCCTATTGAAGGAATTCTTCCATTATTGATTCATAATCATAGTGGAATGAATGGTGCAGAGTCAAAATAGGATTCTTACTTACGGCTCTTTATGAAACAATTTCATAAATCCACTCATAAAAATTTCCTAGATTTCTTATTCAATAGAATTCTATTGAAATAGAAAGAATTGAAAAAAAAAGAAAATAGTAATAAGAAAGTATTGAAAAAAAAAAGAATAGCCATTCAACCATTCTGATGAAATTTAGGAGCAGCACTCAGAGCCTCTAGTGAGTCTGGATACAAAGTATCTTCAGTTCTTTCCACAATTATGAAATGAATTTCCCATCAGCCTATCCAATCTAATTTCATCGCAGACAGAGTTAGTAGACACTACCTCAATATTTCAATATTAAGGAAGTTATAGTGTAAAATAATTAGGGAGTCTTTATAGTCTTTTTTAGAATCCTTTCTTACCAAAATGGAGTGTCTCTTAGGAACCTTTGTATACCAAGATTTCCGACTTCTTACTTTATTCTTACTTTCATAGTTCTGATGCCCAGAATGATTCTCACTATTTCTTTTATTTGATTCAATTCAGAATAGCCCAAACCAATCATTAAGAAGATTGGGTTGCTTCAGATTTATTGGTACCTGTTTGAGCCACACTCAGAACCCAGATTTTGAGAAAAAAGATGACAGTCTTTTTTTATAGGCCCTACGGGTTCTCAAAATAAAGTATCGACAGACCTAGCCCTTGCCTATGCTTTTGCGGGACAAGGATTCGTCAAGTTCGATCAACAGGATTAAGAAATTCCAAGTCTTTTTTTGTTGATCAGGCGACACCCAGATTCGAACTGGGGATAAAGGATTTGCAGTCCCCCGCCTTACCACTTGGCCATGCCGCCAAATTCCATCCAAAATGGATAAAGAAATAAAAATAAAGAAATTATATATTCTTATCTTTCTAGAATTTCTAGAATCCTATTTATTATTTCTTTATTATTATTCTATTTCTATTCCTCTCCTCATTTTGTTTTGATTTGAATTTTTTACTTTCTTAATTCCTTTTATTTTTGGATCTTGAATCCCATTGTACTTATCTTTTTCCAAAAAAGAATTCCTCCTTTTTATTGGATCCTGTTTCTATTCTTTTCTTCGATTGATTTTATCTCAAAACACGCGTCGCTTAAAAACTTACCTTCTCTTTTCACTTTTCTCTAGATTTGATAGAAAAGTGAAAAGATTCCCGGCCCCGGTCACAGCACAGACTGTAAAATGCAGGGCAATTTAGAATAATTCACTCTTTCTTTCATTAACTATTTACTTATTACTCTTTTACTCTTACTTACTTTTCTTACTTTGAATTAGCGAACAGCTCTTAATTTTGTATCTCCATTTGTATTATCTTAATGGATGCAAAATCCAATTGATTTACGACTAATCATTATCAATTCTTAATTAGAATTATAAGAAAATATATGTGTATATGTAAACCCCAGAACAGTGTAAACTCCAGAACAGATATTTTTATACGTGGATACCGAGCCCGGGTCTATTTCTTATGCACATATCCTATCCCTATATAGGATCATCGTGCTTGAATATTGAATTCATTGATTTTTTATTTTTTTGTACCCTGATCGTAATATCATAATAAAAGAATTAGGTATAAATTGGATCAATTTAGATATCCGATAAAAGACTCCATCAGCCTAAGTGACAGAATTTTTCCCAGGAATGCTTTATCAATTTCCATTTCTTTCTATTTGTACCTGGCTCAAGCTCAAATTCGAATTTGCATCGAAAATGCCCTCCATTTCTCTGTCTTGCTTCCGTTCATATGTATGATATATATGGATGGAGTTGACTAAAATTTTATGTGATTCAGTAAACAGAATATCCATTCCATCATTGCTAGATCACTAGATCAATAGGTAGGGTTCGATGAATAGTGAGCCAAGCCAATAATGGGATTTTTTCAAAAAAGAGGAAACTTCAGATTAAGATGCTCCAGAATGGAAATGAGGGAATGTCCACAATACCTGGATTTAGTCAGATACAATTTGAGGGATTTTGTAGGTTCATTAATCAGGGCTTGACGGAAGAATTTCATAAGTTTCAAAAAATTGAAGATAGAGATCAAGAAATTGAATTTCAATTATTTGTGGAAACATATCAATTGGTAGAGCCCTTGATAAAAGAAAGAGATGCTGTGTATGAATCACTCACATATTCTTCTGAATTATATGTACCCGCGGTCTTAATTTGGAAAACCGGTAGAAATATGCAAGAACAAACCGTTTTTCTTGGAAACATCCCTATAATGAATTCTTTTGGAACCTCTATAGTAAATGGAATATACCGAATTGTGATCAACCAAATATTGCAAAGTCCCGGTATTTACTACCGTTCAGAATTGGAACATAACGGAATTTCTGTCTATACCAGTACTATAATATCGGATTGGGGGGGAAGGTCGGAATTAGAAATTGATAGAAAAGCAAGGATATGGGCCCGTGTAAGTAGAAAACAAAAAATATCTATTCTAGTTCTATCATCAGCTATGGGTTCGAATATAAGAGAAATTCTAGATAATGTTTGTTACCCTGAGATTTTCTTGTCTTTCCCGAATGATAAAGAGAAAAAAAATATTGGGTCAAAAGAAAGTGCTATTTTGGAGTTTTATCAACAATTTGCCTGTGTAGGGGGGGATCCGGTATTTTCTGAGTCCTTATGCAAGGAATTACAAAAGAAATTTTTTCAACAAAGATGTGAATTAGGAAAGATTGGTCGACGAAATATGAACCGGAGACTGAATCTTGATATACCCCAAAACAATACTTTTTTGTTACCACGAGATCTATTGGCTGCTGTGGATCATTTGATTGGAATGAAATTGGGAATGGGTACACTTGACGATATGAATCACTTGAAAAATAAACGTATTCGTTCTGTAGCAGATCTATTACAGGATCAATTCGGATTGGCTCTTGTTCGTTTAGAAAATACGGTTCGAGGAACTATATGTGGAGCAATCAGGCATAAATTGATACCGACTCCTCAAAATTTGGTAACTTCAACTTCATTAACAACTACTTATGAATCGTTTTTTGGCCTACACCCTTTATCTCAAGTTTTGGATCGAACTAATCCGTTGACACAAATTGTTCATGGGCGAAAATGGAGTTATTTGGGTCCTGGAGGATTGACGGGGCGAACTGCTAGTTTTCGGATACGAGATATCCACCCGAGTCACTATGGACGTATTTGTCCTATTGACACGTCCGAAGGAATCAATGTTGGACTTATTGGATCATTAGCTATTCATGTTAAGGTTGGTTATTGGGGATCTATAGAGAGTCCGTTTTATAAATTATCTGAGAGATCCAAAGAGGCACAGATGGTTTATTTATCACCAAATAGAGATGAATATTATATGGTAGCAGCAGGAAATTCTTTGGCCTTGAATCGGGGTATTCAAGAACAACAGGTTGTTCCTGCTCGATATCGTCAAGAATTCCTGACTATTGCATGGGAAGAGATTCATCTTAGAAGCATTTTTCCCTTCCAATATTTTTCGATTGGAGCTTCCCTCATTCCTTTTATCGAGCATAATGATGCGAATCGAGCTTTAATGAGTTCTAATATGCAGCGCCAAGCAGTTCCCCTTTCTCGGTCCGAGAAGTGCATTGTTGGAACTGGGTTGGAAGGCCAAACGGCTCTAGATTCGGGGATTTCAGCTATAGCCGAACGCAAGGGAAAAATCATTTATACTGATACTCAAAAGATCGTTTTCTCAAGTAATGGGGATACTCTAAGCATTCCATTAGTTATGTATCAACGTTCTAACAAAAATACTTGTATGCATCAAAAAACTCAGGTTAAGCGGGGTAAATACATTAAAAAGGGACAAATTCTGGCGGGTGGTGCGGCTACAGCTGGTGGGGAACTCGCTTTAGGAAAAAATGTATTAGTAGCTTATATGCCATGGGAAGGTTACAATTTTGAAGACGCAGTACTAATTAGCGAACGTCTGGTCTATGAAGATATTTATACTTCTTTTCACATCCGGAAATATGAAATTCAGACTCATGTAACAAGCCAAGGTCCTGAAAGAATCACTAAGGATATTCCGCATTTAGAGGCTCGTTTACTCCGAAATTTAGACAGAAATGGAATTGTGATGCTGGGATCTTGGATAGAAACAGGTGATATCTTAGTAGGTAAATTAACACCTCAGACAGCGAGCGAATCTTCATATGCCCCGGAGGATAGATTATTACGAGCTATACTTGGCATTCAGGTATCCACTTCAAAAGAAACTTCTCTAAGACTACCTATAGGGGGAAGGGGTCGAGTTATTGATGTGAGATGGATCCATAGAAAAGGGGTTTCCAATTATAATCCAGAAAGGATTCGTGTATATATTTCACAGAAACGTGAAATCAAAGTGGGTGATAAAGTAGCTGGAAGGCATGGGAATAAGGGTATAATTTCTAAGATTTTGTCTAGACAAGATATGCCCTATTTGCAAGATGGAACGCCT